TTAATCAATCCGATGGATTGTTAGTGTGTTTCAATTCTTGAAAAGGAAAAAGAGTACCAAACATTTTTTGAAAGGTTTGGTACTCTTTTTACGTCTAAAAGTTATTGCAAGCAGAGCACAATAACTTTTTATCCTGCATCTAGCAGGAATTGAACCCGCGACTTCCCAATTATGAGTTGGGTGCTTTTACCCATTCAGCTATGGATGCTAAATAAAGCAAAAAAATAAGTCGATTCTATAATAATAAGTATTTCAACTTAGATCTGAAATTGGTATCCAATTTCATTCTCTCCTCTCATAGGCAATTCATACCTATTGCTAAATATTTAAATAGATAAATACGACTAAGTTGTTCGAGAGTTGCTTGAAGGTTATCGATCTTGCAACACTTTGATGTCCGGTCAGAAATAATTACTAACCGAACTGACGGACTAATATTTGATATTAGTCCATTTTGGGACTTAGAAACTTTTTTCTTTCTTGGAAGGAATGACCGAGAGACTTCTATTATTTGGGGCGGACGTAGCCAAGTGGTTCAAAGGCAGTGGATTGTGAATCCACCACGCGCGGGTTCAATCCCCGTCGTTCGCCCGGTAAAAAACCGACCGGATTCAATTCTTTGTCATTCATTTTGGGCTTATGAAATTTATTTTTTATTTTTATGAAATCAAATGATGAGTGGTTGACGATAAATTAGATAATATCTATATATATACCAGAATATAGGAAGAAAACAGAAATATATTTATTAAAAAATGGAAAAGAATAAAGATCCCGATCGATTGAAGAATCGGGATCTTTCCAAAACTATTTCCCTGGTGATTTCAATTTATTAACTGAGATGACCTCGACTTAATACATACAACCCATATATAACATAAAAAAAGAAAAACAAGCTGAAATTATGGAACATATTATAAATCATATGAATAAATAAGGCAAAGTCAAACTGAAAATTAGATCGAACAAATAACGAAAAAGTTCGGAAGATCAAAAAGAAATAAAAAGGAGATCAAAAGATGAAAATAGCAGTTTATGGAAAAGGCGGAATTGGTAAATCAACGACTAGTTGTAATATTTCAATTGCCCTAGCCAGACGTGGTGAAAAAGTATTACAAATTGGATGTGATCCCAAACATGATAGTACTTTTACTCTGACAGGCTTTTTGATACCTACAATTATAGATACTTTGCAGTCCAAGGATTACCATTATGAGGATATTTGGTCCGAAGATGTAATCCATAAGGGTTATGGAGGGGTAGATTGTGTGGAAGCTGGGGGGCCACCCGCAGGAGCTGGATGCGGGGGATATGTAGTAGGGGAGACTGTGAAATTGTTAAAAGAATTAAATGCATTTTACGAATATGATATTATATTATTTGATGTATTAGGCGATGTGGTTTGTGGAGGTTTTGCTGCTCCGTTGAACTATGCAGACTACTGTATCATTATTACAGATAATGGATTTGACGCATTATTTGCAGCTAATCGTATTACTGCCTCTATCAGGGAAAAAGCTCGTACACATCCACTCCGATTAGCAGGCTTGGTTGGAAATCGTACATCTAAAAGAGATCTTATAAATAAATATGTAGAAGCCTGCCCAATGCCCGTAATAGAAGTGTTACCTCTTATTGAAGATATTCGAGTTTCGAGAGTCAAGGGGAAAACCTTATTTGAAATGGTTGGATCCGAACCATCTCTTAACTATGTGTGTGAATATTATTTAGATATAGCGGATCAAATATTGTCCCAACCAGAAGGTATTGTACCAAAGGATATTCCAGATCGGGAATTATTCAGTTTACTCTCTGACCTTTATCTGAATCCTATTAATGAGGGTAGACATAAAAATAATAAGGAAAATTTACTTGGATTTACGACGATTTAATCAACATAGTTAATAGTTATATTCATTTATGTCAGTGAAAATTTATGAAACTCTCACTGTCGAATGTGAGACAGGTAATTATCATACTTTTTGTCCAATTAGCTGTGTATCTTGGTTATATCAAAAGATTGAAGACAGTTTTTTTCTAGTTGTGGGCACAAAGACATGTGGTTATTTTCTGCAAAATGCACTCGGAGTTATGATTTTTGCAGAACCCCGATATGCAATGGCAGAATTGGAAGAAGGAGATATCTCGGCTCAATTGAATGATTATGAAGGATTGAAAAGACTTTGTCTTCGAATAAGAAAAGATAGAGATCCCAGCGTCATCATATGGATAGGCACTTGTACTACAGAAATAATCAAAATGGATTTGGAAGGTATGGCTCCCAAATTAGAATGGGAAATTGGAATCCCAATTTTAGTGGCAAGAGCGAATGGACTGGATTATGCTTTTACTCAAGGAGAAGATACTGTGTTAGCTGCGATGGCACATCGTTGTCCAGAACCGGAATTATCCGTTCGTGAACGAAAAGAAACTATACAAAATTTATTCTCTTTTCATTCTAGAAAAAAAGAAGAATTGGTCGAATATGCAAATCATCCTTCCTTAGTTCTTTTTGGATCTTTGCCATCCAATGTGGTTTCTCAACTCAATCTAGAATTAAAACGTCAATCCATTAAGGTATCAGGTTGGTTACCTGCTCAAAGATATACTGATCTTCCATCATTGGGTGATGGAGTTTATGTTTGTGGTGTTAACCCATTTTTGAGTCGGACAGCGACAACTTTGATAAGACGCGAAAAATGTGAATTAATTGGAGCTCCTTTTCCTATCGGTCCGGACGGAACGCGTGCTTGGATTGAAAAGATTTGTCCCGTATTTGGTGTTGAGACTCAAGGTCTGGAGGAAAGGGAAAAGCGGATATGGGAAAGTTTAAAGGATTATCTTGATTTGGTACGTGGGAAATCTGTCTTTTTAATGGGAGATAATCTGCTAGAAGTATCTCTAGCAAGATTCTTAATCAGATGTGGAATGATCGTTTATGAAATTGGTATTCCATATATGGATAAACGATATCAAGATGCTGAATTATCACTTTTACAAGATACATGTATAAAGATGTGTGTACCAATACCACGAATTGTAGAGAAACCGGATAATTCGAATCAAATACGACGTATACGCGAATTACAACCCGACTTAGCTATCACTGGAATGGCGCATGCTAACCCGTTAGAGGCAAGAGGAATTAATACTAAATGGTCAGTTGAATTTACCTTTGCCCAGATTCATGGGTTTGCCAATGCAAGAGATGTACTTGAATTGGTTACCCGACCCCTACGACGTCAGAAAAATTTAGAAGACTTGGATCGGACCACCTTAGTGAGAAAAAACAACAAGTTTGAAATGTCCCAGTAATTCTCAATCGAATTATTCGAGATAATTTCATCTATCTAATTTTATTTAGATTCTCTAAACATATAGAATATCTATATGTATGAATAGATTTTGTTTGTGAGGTAAGGATCGAAATTGAGATAAATTGTGCTATTTTGAATGAGATTTGTGGATGTGAACGATACGATAAATCATTTCTTCTATCTCCCATACTTCTATGGGAGATAGAAGAATCATATCTATAATGATAATGTCCACCACAGATGGATGTATAAAAAATGTTATTATAATAATATATAGCGAGATATCATATTAGATATAGAGATCATAATAGAGATAAAAAAGTGTTCTCCTCAAATAGGATTTGAACCTACGACTAATCGGTTAACAGCCGACCGCTCTACCACTGAGCTACTGAGGAACAACGAAGGTTTATATCTCATATATGTTCAATACTCGGTTCTTTGAACCGCCTATAACAAGGAACGACTGGAAAACTAAATCAAAGATTTGTTCAAGACTCGTGGAACACCCCCGCCTTCCTATGTATATTATAAGCTATATTATAGCTTCCTATGTATATTATAGGCTATATTATAGGTATAAAATGTCATGATAGCAATCCCCTTTCTTCCGGAAAGCTTCCGGGACAAGGGGTGGTGGCGGTCAACCACTACCAACGACATCTTGACACAGAATGCAAAGGTGTGTTATAATATTTGTGCATACATAGATGGATTATTTAGTTGTCATAGTATTGTACTCCTTTTTGTTATTTTTGTGTTAAAAACAAATCATATATGGATATATATCATGTTTTTTATATTAATATTTTCCTTATGGTTCGGAAGGATTCGAACCTTCGCAATAACAGGAGCAAAACGGGAGCAAAAAATAACACCTTACCGTTTGTCCACGCCCTGTTTTTATAGGATGCTAACAATTATTTAAATGTTTTAATTTAATATTAAAAATAGATGGATGGAGATCATTGATCTTTACATATCAAATATATAATTTGATATCATCATAATCTATAATGATAAGTTAGATAGAGGATAATTTTTATTGATACAGAAGAAAATAAATATATAAATAGACACTAATTCATATAGGATAATTCCTCTTGATAGAGAAGAAAATATAATTTTATTTTATTCTATTATGTACATTAATTAGTAATCTATTTTTGTATTTAATAGAATAAAATAAATAAAAAAACAAAAAGGTAAAAAAACACAAAAAGGAGATATAATTATGACTATTTACAGTTATAGCACTCTTTTAACCATGATATCATCATGGTTAAAAACGGTTAGTCCAATGGTAATATTTGGTTTTTATTATGGGTTCTTGACTACATTGCCAATGGGCCCTGGCCAAATATACTTCTTGAGGTCCTTACTTATGCAAGAAAACTTTATTTATAGGAATAATAAAATAATTTCTACGGGAAAAATAATTATCAGCGGTTCTTTTGTAGGTCAAGTTCTAATCTTCTCATCCATTTACTTTTGTCCTATTTATGCAGCATTATGCAAACCTCATGCAATGACTCTAGTGTTTGTAATCTCAATGTTTCTTATTTTTATTAAAATACTGTTTTCCGATTTCTTCGTCCCTTCAATAAACGATTTGTTTCCTTGGATCAACAATCCAGGAATAGAATTTATTGTTGGGTTAATTCTTCAATTGCTAAATCCTGCCCTTTTCAGCCAATCTATTTATACCAGACTAGTAAACCTTATGGCATTCCGTTATAGTGGGAGCCTTTTGTTTATGCTAAGTACTGTCGCCGGATGGCTAAGCGGACAACTTCTATTCATCAAAGTGACAGAAGTCTTCTGTTCACGTGTAGAACGTGATTTACCGTTGAAATTGCTGCCAAGAAAACAGCATATTGCCGTAACTTTACAAATTATTTTCTTTAGTTACTTTGTACTCATGTGTTATGGCAGAACCCCAGCCGTTTTAATTACTAAATGGGCTGACGAGAGAGCCTTGATTCGAGGTCCTCAAGAGGAGGAAGAAGACGAAAATACAAAGCAAGTGGATGTTAATAAAAAAATGGAAAATAAAGAGAAAGAGAAAAAAGAAAGGCAGAAAAAAGAAAGGCAGAAAAAAGAAAGGCAGAAAAAAGAGAGAGAGAAAAAAGAGAGAGAGAAAAAAGAAAGGCAGAAAAAAGAAAGGCAGAAAAAAGAAAGGCAGACAGAAGAGAAAGAGGAAAAAGAGAAAGAGGAAGAAGCCACGTTGAATAAAACGAAGAAAGATTCAGATTCAGCGTTATCCAAAATATTGTGTAAACCGTGGCCCACAATATTTTTTGATTATCGCCGATTCAATCAGCCGTTACGGTATGTCGGTGTCGGTGATTTAATTCTTCGCGGTCCTGTGAAGAGCGAAGTCGCTCAGTATTTTTTCGATATTTGTCTCAGTGAGGGACGCCAAAGAATGTCTTTCACAGCTCTGCCCAGTATGTCTTTCTTTGCGAAAATGGTCGACTTAGGAAGTCGAAGTTCTTTCACAAATCAGGATTCTCTTGATATTTTTGATAGATGGATAGTTACCAAAAAAGAAAGAAGGAATTACTTAGGCAAAGAGCTTGAAGACCGAGTTAAAGCTCTAAGCAATGGATTCCCTGTTGTAAATGTGATAGAAAAAAGAGTGAGATTTTCGAGAACCAAAAGTGGAGAGTGCCTTCCAGAAGTAAATGATCCTTTACTGAGCGGGCCATTCCGTGGGATCATGAATCAATTTAAATCACCATGGATGTTACCTCCAGAGGACGACGACTCTGGCTCTACCAAGGGATTTGAAAAAAATCAAAAATCGAAGAACGATCATTCTACCAAGGAATTTTGGCGTTGTTCGATCGTTCAACCGGAAAATAAGAATAAAGTCGTTCGAACGAAAAATAATAAATTGAAAATTATTATCAAATGGTGGCTCGATAAAATCCGTATATTCTTGTTAGAAGAACAAGAAACAAGAACATTTTTAGACGAGGTGACATTTAAAGAAATGTCAAAAATATTTGACAATATCTATCCGAAAGATTCGTTAGAATACATATTTCAAATATTGGTCCCAGCGGATGTAGATATCGAAACGGAAATCGCTTCTTGTGATAAAAAAATATATACTAACTATTTGTTGAATATTTTCCTTCAAACCACGGGTACGAAATGGGAATTGCTTCTTAGTGTCCTTTCTACGAAACAGGCTTTGCTTTGTGAGCGATTTTTTTTAATGAAATCAACAGAACTCCCATCTTCTCTGATATCTATGGATGTCAAAGATATTCCTGAAGAGATTTCTAAGGAACATCTATTTTTTGAAGAGAAAAAAGGTCAGTATGAAGTCACTGAGAAAAATATTCCTGATGAAGATCGTTATTATAAAGATTTTTTTGTCCTTTATGAGAAATTCATGACATTCAGGGATAATTTCATTTTTAATGATCATGAACCTCGAATTCGAGATTTTAGTAAAATTATTGTGCCTACATGGCCTAGCATATTAATATCGGGCGTATACGAGAGTATGGATATCAAAGATTCCCTCGAAACTCGTCCAAAAAAAGCTCGAAATCTGCTAACTATAAAACCCTTTGAAAAAATTGAAGAGGAACGACGACAAAGGGAAAGGGAAGAACAGAATAGAAAAGGAATTATAAACTTTGACTTCTTAAAACGGTTCAAAAAAGAAGCTGAAGAAGAAGCTGAAGAAGCTAAATACGCTGAAGAAGAAGGAGCGAAAGAAGGAGATAAAGAAGATGATGAGGACCCGATGTCAAACGAAATACATGTGTTTAGTTATCCGCACGAGGGAGATTTTCGTCGGCTCCTAGTTAAAGGAGCCCTACGTTTTCAAAGACGTAAAGTTTCATTGTTGAACTGTTGGACAGCGAAACCACAGTCGAGTCTCTTTGAGAGACTAAAGGAGATGACTAAAACAAGACGTCACAAACCCAAACTTAAAGAGCGGACAAAGACAAACATAGCAAAATCCTCCGAACAAAAACGAAGAATAAAAGAAAGAAATCGCCGTGATAAACAGCAGGGATTCGATTGGGAAATCCTTCACTATGTAAGAGCTATTATATTATTTACTCAATCATATCTTAGAAAACGATTATATTTACCTTCATTGATAATAGCCAAAAATATTGGTCGTGCTTTATTATTTCAGGTCCCCGAATGGGAGCAGGATTGGGAAAACTTGAGTAAAGAATTGCATATGAAATGCAATTATGATGGCTATGAATTGACAGACCCAGACATACCTAAAGACTGGTTGAAAGACTATGTGAAAGAAGGGGTTCAAATCAAGATTCTATATCCCTTTCGCTTGAGACCTTGGTATGAATCTAATCTCCAATCTTATGATAGTGAAGACAAAACTAGTTTCTTAACCATGTATGGAACAGAAACTGAATTACCTTTCGGTAATCCAACAAAAGTGCCTTCTTTTTGGAAACCTATTGTCCAATGGATTTGGAATTCCGTTATCCAACGAATAAATTCCGTTATCCAATGGATAAAACCCATTTTCCAATGGATGAAACCTATTATCCAATGGATGAAATCTATTGGCCAATGGATGAAACCTATTATCCAATGGATGAAACCTATTGGCCAATGGATGAAACCTATTGACCAATGGATAGCATTGATTCGCTCCAGAATAACAAAAGTAGAGATGAACAAATCCGAACTTAGACCAGATACTGGAAGTACAGAAAATCTTCAAATGAATGACAGGATCCCTGTACTGATTCGGACTAGTCGTACGCCTAATGTTAAATTTTCTATAGAAGTAGTCCAAGATTCAATGGACCCATTTCTAACTGAGATCAAACCAGATGTTGATCTGGAAGATACAGATGATTGGACAACCACAATGAATAATCGGATCAAACAGATGAATAAAGAATATTTGTTTGACTTAGAAATTTGCAACAATTTGCGAGCCGATTTAAAAAAGAAAATGGATCAACCTTCTTCTGACATAGGATTCAGATTGAAAAAGGAATTGGCTCGAATCAAAATTTGGCTTTTGATTTTCCGAAAGAAAAGCGTTCGATTCATTAGGAAATTGCCATATTTTATGAAGGTTTTTTTTGTAAGAATGAAACTACATGTTATTGATCTGAAACTAGGTGTTCTTCATCTCATCGAGTCAAATTTACACTTTTTATTTAAATTAAGGAGGAATATTGCAGCAATTAGAAGAATATTCATTACGAAGAAAAATAGAATTATCAACCCAATTACCAAAGAAAACCAAAAATTAAAAAAAATTTCCCAAGCATATGTATTTCACAAGATATGGCAACAAATAAGGGCCATGAAGGGGTCTTATGCGAAGGATTTACTACAATCCAGAACCTCATCTGCTTTAATCAAAAAGGATATCAAAGAATTCTTAGACATACAAGGAATATTGGATTCTAAAGAGCCTCAAGATTTGAGGGTAAAAGATTGGAAACAATGGTTAAAATGGTGCGCTGGGTACAGAATAGCACCACAGAAAAGGAAAAAAGCACCACAAAAAAGGAAAAATGTAATCAGTAACCGACTGGGATGGAGTCAATTTGCATCTTTTTTGGGAGACAATCAATTTGCGTCTTTTCTGGGACGACTCCAGAAAAGGATCAAACGTCACAGATATGATCTTTTAGCATATAGTTATCTGAATTATATGAAAGAGGATACTCATGGACCCGCCGTTCAATATATACCAGAACCAGATCATCAAGTTATTACCAATTTTCAAAGAACCGGAAAGGAATCCGATTACTCGGATTCAGATTACTTCGATTTCGATGACTCCAAAAAAAGGAAGGATTTCGATGACTCCAAAAAAAGGAAGGATTTCGATTACTCCAAAAATAGGAAGGATTTCGATGACTCCAAAAATAGGAAGGATTTCGATGACTCCAAAAATAGGAAGGATTCCGATTACTGGGTAACTAAGAAGAATTACTATTACAAATTCCAATTCTGGCTTTTCCCAGACATTAGAAAAAAAGTAAAAAATGTAGAAAGACTTGATGACCTTTTTCCTCCGGATACATTCATGAGATGTTTTAAAGAAATCTCTGATTTTAAAGAATTTAAAATACCAGAGGACTTTGATATTGATGCTTATATAATGGAAAGGATTAGAAAAAGAGAAGAAGAAAAACAAAAAAAACTAGAAGAAGAACAAAGAATTAAGCAAGAAGAAGAAAAGAAAAAAAAAGAGAGAGAAGAGAAAAAAGAGGAAAGAATGCGAAAACTGGAAGCGGCAACTACTCCAGAAGAAGTGAAAAGAATTAAAAAGGCATTTAGGAAAGAAGATAAAGAAAATATAAAGAAAAAAAGAAAGGCTTTGAAGGACAAACAAATAAAAAGGGAAGAAAAAAGACGAACTGCCCGAATTAAAAAACGGGCAGCTCGACGAGCTGAACGAGCTCAAGAAGAAAAAGATCGACGAGCTCGAAAACTTAAAAATATAAAAAATAGAGACTTCCTAGTTCAAGACTTTAAGAATCTTTATGGCAAAAAAGTAAGCGATGAGGATGAAACATTCCGAATAGAGACAAAAAACAAAATTTTGAAACTAGATGCTGAAAAACAAGCAGAAGGTGACAAAAAGGGATGGGATGAAGTTAAATTTCGATTGGATTTGGGATCGGATAATGAAGAAGAACAAACCGAAGAAGAGAGAAAAACACAAAAAGAAGAAATTAAAGAAGAAATCAAAGAAGAAATCAAAGAAGAAATCAAAGAAGAAATCAAAGTGAATAAATTAGCGTATCGAAAAATGTCAAAAAATAGTTATAGAATGATATTGAAGAAAAAGCTGAAAGAGCTGGGATTTGATCCTTGGTTTTCCAAGTGCAAAAATGCGGCTCGTTTCTTAGACGAGAAGAAATTAGGCAGCAAGTACTTTACATTACAAGCCACTAGACCGTATTTGGATAACGGAGAACTTGACGTGGAATTAGTGGAGACTATGTTGTATATGGGAAGTCGCTTCAAGGGAAACGCTGAAGCATTTATGGGAATTTTGGGAGATCTAACAAGACGGTCTACGCCACTTCTACCGGGGTACTTTAATGATCGGTTCCTGATATATAAAATTGCAAGTTTTTTATTGAAATTAAAAAGGAAAGGGATTGATGTAAATCTTTTTGATAGATCTGTGCAATGCGAAAAAATAAAAACTATGGAGGATGAAAATGAAAACATTTCAAGTTCCCTCATTTTCGAATATATTTTGATTCCAAGACGTCGTAGAGAATTTCGAATTTTGAATCGTTTGAATCTGGAAAATAATTTAGGTGAAAGTACAGGATTTGACAATAGTAAAGACATACAGAATGACGAAGGACTCATGGAAAAAGACGAACGTCTTATCGTAGATACAAGGCAAAAGATAAGACGTTTTCTTTGGCCTCGTTATCGATTAGAGGATCTTATTTGCATGAATAGATATTGGTGGAATACAAATGATGGGAGTCGATCTGTTATGTTGAGGGTACGTATGTATCCCAAAATAGAACATTGGGAACATGTTCAAAAGAGTTTTTATCAAATAAAACATAGTCTTGTATCAATACGAGAGATTCTTCAAAATCTTTTAAATAATACCAAAAGTTTCTTGGGTTTTACTCGTACAAAAAGAAATGAGGTAAAGGATACAAAAATGAACTCTTTATGTACCATAACTTTAACTTCACCCCTTCCTTTTTGTTACATCAAAAACTTACCCCTTAGAAAATTTGATGAATTTATAAGGGGGTTTGCGTCTAATTTACGTAAACATTGGGGTCGTTGGAAAAACAAAATTAAGCTCTTTATTTATATTATAAAAAAAAATACTATATTATCGATAATATCGTGGCTTCCGAAAGGACTAATAATGCAGCTTCCAAAAGGCCCGCGTGAAAAAATGTTGGAATATCGAGTTATAGCCAGATATATACTAGCTCTCAAACCTGTTTTTCTCCCAAAGAGGTGGTGGTTGTATTGGTATGCGCCCCTGATGAATAAGCCCCTAACAAAAATTGTTATAATTAGAACAAATTATTCTGATAATCGGGGAGATCTTCCAAAGTGGGGAGACCCACCAAAATATTTTAAAATGTGGCCTTTAAATGATATAACAAAATATTTTTGGGCTAAAACTAAAGGAATCTGTCACTTTATCTGGGGTAAAGTGCTATGGGTAGAGGATAACGTTCTTATGAAACATTATCACGATATCTATATCAATTCTGATAATTTGGAATATTCTTGCGTGGATCGCTTTTTCCACTTATTAGATTATTATGGGATGAAAATAACTAATCTAGGTACAAAGGTAATCCTATTTTACTTCCTCCTCCGTAAATTATTCGGGTTCAGGTAACCCTGTTTCTATGGGAATAGAACAAAAAATCTATTTCCCGTAGAAACCTTCGGAATAAATCAGAATACATAGACCATGACCCAAAAATAAATGAAATGGGTCTCATTCTTTTTTCTTACTATAAATAAAATAAATCGCATTTGACTTCGGAAAATTTTATTTATGATCAATAATTTGTCCGTTCGTCCCTTTTTGGTTCCTAAAGAACAGAGAGGATCTGTTGAATCTCAAGTATGTTATTTAACCAGTCGAATTAAAAGACTTACTGAGCATTTGGACCTGCACAGAAGAGATTATTCGTCTCAAAGAGGTTTGTGGAAAATTGTGGGTAAACGGAAGCGACTTCTGATTTATCTGTTCAAGAAAGATAGACTTCGTTACGATAATTTAATTGGTCAATTAGATATTCGTGGGCTACGTTAACTTCGAACGAAGTTTTCAGATCCAATTATGGTTTATTAAATTCCGGATCCTAATGAGTCGTTCTTTTGTTCTCATTGATTTATAAAAAAACCGGAGAAGAGTTATGATTATGGTTGCTACGGAGAAAGGACCCATGATGGTAAGTATGGGTCCTCATCATCCATCAATGCATGGTGTTCTTCGACTTATTGTTACTCTAGATGGTGAAGATGTTATTGACTGTGAACCTATATTAGGTTATTTACATAGAGGGATGGAAAAAATTGCTGAGAACCGAACAATTGTACAATATCTACCCTATGTAACACGATGGGATTATTTAGCTACTATGTTCACAGAAGCAATAACGGTTAATGCGCCAGAAAGATTGGAAAATATTCAAGTACCTAAAAGAGCTAGCTATATCAGAGTGATTATGCTAGAGTTGAGTCGTATAGCTTCTCATTTGTTATGGCTTGGACCATTCATGGCTGATATTGGTGCGCAGACTCCTTTCTTTTATATTTTAAGAGAGAGGGAAATGATATATGATTTATTTGAAGCTGCCACGGGCATGCGAATGATGCATAATTATTTCCGTATTGGAGGAGTAGCTGTGGATTTACCTTACGGTTGGATAGACAAATGCTTAGATTTTTGCTATTACTTCTTCCCAAAAGTGACAGAATATGAAAGGCTTATTACACGCAATCCTATCTTTTTGAAACGAGTTGAGGGAGTAGGCATTATTGGTAGAGAAGAAGCAATAGATTGGAGTTTATCAGGACCTATGCTACGAGCTTCCGGAATCCAATGGGATCTTCGTAAAGTTGATCATTATGAATGTTACGATGAATTGGATTGGGAAATCCAATGGCAAAAAGAGGGAGATTCATTAGCTCGTTATTTGCTTCGAATCGGGGAAATGAAAGAATCTATAAAAATCATTAGACAGGCCCTAGAAGTAATTCCGGGAGGGCCCTATGAGAATTTAGAGGTCCGACGTCTCAATAAGGGAAAAGATTCGCAATGGAACGATTTTGAATCTCGATTTATTAGTAAAAAACCTTCTCCTACGTTTGAGTTATCAAAACAAGAACATTATGTGAGAGTAGAAGCTCCCAAAGGAGAATTAGGAATTTTTTTAATAGGAGATGATAATATTTTTCCCTGGAGATGGAAAATCCGACCACCTGGTCTTATTAATTTGCAGATTCTTCCTCAACTGGTTAAAAGAATGAAATTGGCCGATATCATGACGATTTTGGGTAGTATAGATATCATTATGGGAGAGGTTGATCGTTAAAATGGTGATTAATATGGCGGATCTCGAAGAACAAGCAATCAATTTATTTTCTAGATTGGGATTTCCAAAAGAGATCTCTAGTCTTATATGGATTCTAATTGACATAATTACTCTTCTATTGGGAATTACGACAGGATTATTAGTTATTGTATGGCTCGAAAGAAAAATATCTGCGGGAATACAACAACGTATTGGACCTGAATACGCTGGTCCTTTGGGAATTATTCAAGCTTTGACGGATGGGATAAAACTACTTCTGAAAGAGGATATTCTTCCATCTAGGGGGGATAGTTGGTTATTTAGTATTGGACCAGCGGTAGTGGTCATACCTATTTTTCTAGGTTATTTAGTAATTCCCTTTGGCCGCCACATTGTTCTACTTGATCTTAGTATAGGTGTTTTTTTTTGGATCGCCATTTCAAGTATTGCTCCCCTTGGACTGCTTATAGCAGGATATGGATCAAATAATAAATATTCTTTTTCAGGTGGTCTCCGAGCTGCTGCTCAATCTATTAGTTACGAAATTCCTTTAGCTTTATGTGTGTTATCTATATCTCTACGTGTGATCCGTTGGAATATGAGATTGATTTTCCCCTTTTTTTAGGATAAAACAGGAAAAAAAGTGAATGGGATGAATATTGACATCCCGATCGAAAAACTAGATAGTCATATGGGTGAGATCAAACAGTTTACAAATCTGCAGTAAGATGATTGAGTCCCATCCCCCATGTACAAGAGTGAAAGCATACACAATCAGTGAAAACTGTATACCCCAGTTCATATATTAGTCATTGGGGCCCAACAGCGGGGAGGCAAAGAAAAAAAGGTATGAAGTTATTATCATATATACCGAAAATTAAGCAAAGGTAGGTGGTGAGAAACACCAAGATATAAAAAAGATTAGTGAAATAAAAAGATAAACCGATTTACAGACCAGAGATGTTTCCATAGAAATGGGATTACAATAAGGACTTGGCATTGGTAGGGATGATCAAGTAGTACTTCCCCAGAACAGAACCCCGATCTAGAATATGTTTCTATCTACTGGAAAAAGAATGGCTATCCAGAACGAAGTAATCCTTTACACAGTTTTCCTCTCTCCTACAAAAAAATAGTGAAGGTTGAGATAGGTTCAAAAGCTCCTATTATTGTAGCAGACAGAATCTCATTGGTCCAATTTATGAATATTCTATTCTGGTGCTTTTTTTTTATTTTGGTATTGTGTTCTTATTCCTCAATGGCCATTGAGAAGCCGTATGAAACGAAAGTTTCACGTACGGTTTTGGAATAGAGATAAAAACAGTGATGTTTCTATCGACTATAATTATCCAACAGTTCAAGTACAATTGATATAGTTGAAGCACAGTGCAGATATGGTTTTTTAGGATGGAATTTGTGGCGTCAACCTATAGGGTTTCTAGCTTTTTTCATCTCGTCTCTAGCAGAATGTGAGAGATTGCCCTTTGATCTACCAGAAGCGGAAGAAGAATTGGTAGCGGGTTATCAAACTGAATATTCGGGTATCAAATTTGGTTTATTCTACGTCGCATCTTACCTAAATCTATTAGCTTCTTCATTCTTTGTAACAGTTCTTTACTTGGGCGGATGGAACTTGTCAATTCCATTCATACCCATTCTGGAACATTTCGAATGGGATTCTATTTCTGGAATTAGCGAGGTCTTTAATATAACGATAGGGATCCTAATTCTATTAGCTAAAGCTTTTCTTTTCTTATTTATTTCTATCACGGCAAGGTGGACCTTGCCTAGGATAAGAATGGACCAATTATTGGATCTTGGTTGGAAATTTCTTTTACCTATTGCTTTGGGTAATCTATTACTCACAGCTTCTTTTCAACTTATTCTATTGTAACCAACTTTATCTTCTTCTTCGTGAAGAGGTTCTGCATTCTGCAAGACATAAAAATTTGATAGATCAAATCTATGAAGAGAAAGAATTATCTATGATAATGATTATTTAAGGAGATTTGCCACATGTTCTCCACGGTGACTGGATTGATGAATTATAGTGAACAAGCAATACAGGCTGCGAGATACATTGGTCAAGGTTTTATGGTTACCTTATATCACATGAATCGTTTACCTATTACTATTCAGTATCCCTATGAAAAATTGATCCCATCAGAACGATTTCGTGGACGGATACACTTTGAATTTGATAAATGTATTGCTTGTGAAGTATGCGTTCGTGTATGCCCGATCAATCTACCCGTTGTGGATTGGAAAGTCGGAATAGATATTGGGAAAAAACGATTGGAAAATTATAGTATTGATTTTGGAATTTGTATCTTTTGTGGGAATTGTGTCGAATATTGTCCCACAAATTGTTTGGCAATGACTGAAGAATATGAACTTTCGACCTATGATCGTCATGAATTAAATTATGATCATATTGCTTTAGGACGTTTACCAATATCAGTGACTGAAGATTTAACAATTTGCACAATTCCGAGTTCAACTTATTAATTCTAACTTATTGTGTCTAAAGAAACTATGATAAAATATTCTGATTCGATCACTTCTACCAATTAATTTAGATCGAGTTTGATCAAAAAGACTGAGAAATAAGATACTCTTTTAATGAACCGGGAATGAATCATCTTAATTGACATTACATTAAGAATGTCACATGTATGATTGATCGGAAGCTATTATTGACCGATAGATTTATGAATAAGTGCTCATATTGAATGAAATATTCGAAGTACAAATATTATAATATCCAGTATAGCAAATAGAAAAATGAGATCACTTTTTTTTAGTGAATGAGATGGAATAATATTCGAACTTATCGTGCACATAATGAATCGACCTGAACAGATATATGATATTCTTTTGGCTCCTCTAACGCTAAGTCTCATATTAGGAGGTCTAGGAGTAGTATTACTTACTAATATAATTTATTCTGCCCTTTCATTGGGGCTAGTTCTTATTTGTATATCCCTATTCTATATTTTATTGAACGCGGATTTCGTAGCTGTTGCACAAATCCTGATCTACATAGGAGCTGTTAATATTTTAATAATATTCGCCGTGATGTTGATGAATAACCCGAAATATCCCAATTCGGCCCCCCCCTGGACCGTCGGAGATAGCATCACTTCAATCGTTTGTACGAGTCTTTTCTGTTCATTAATTACTATTATCCTGAACATATCATGGTTCGGAATATCTCTTACTCAAAAATCAGATCAAATTTTGGAACGAGATCTAACAAACAATATTCAACGTATTGGGGTTCATTTATCCACTGATTTTTTCCTTCCATTCGAACTTATTTCTATAATTCTTCTAGTTGCTCTAATAGGAGCTATTACTATAGCTCGTCGAGAAGAAACAGTTTGAAAAGTTGCAAATGAAAGCTCTCGTGTTTATTAGTATCATAAATATGATCTTTTAGATCGCAGAAGAATCATTTCATTCCTTATTATAATGTAAAATATTAAACTTAATAGAACTTTTGTTTGTATCTGAAGAAGTTGAGGTATGAGGAGTTCCTCTATTATGCTCGAACATGCACTTATTTTAGGTGCTTATTTATTATCTATCGGTATTTATGGACTAGTAACAAGTCGGAACATGGTTAGAGCACTTATGTGTCTTGAGCTAATACTTAATGCGGTTAATTTAAATCTAGTAACATTCTCAGATTCTTTTGATAGTAGGCAAGTAAAGGGGGACATCTTCTCGATCTTTATTACAGCTATTGCAGCTGCTGAAGCAGCTATTGGATTAGCTATTGTTCTAGCAATATATCGTAACAGAAAATCAACTCGTATCGATCAATTTAATTTGTCAAAATGGTAATATCTATATATTCTAAATCTGTATATCTATTCCTATTCAAATAAATACTAGGTCTGTCTCTATAAAAATAGATCTATATCTCTCGCTCTTTCTTTATTTTATATATAGTATTACGATCAATCAATAACATTATTCATAATTTAAGTCATTATCCAAATCTAACATGATTAGACCAGATTTGGTGAAATCTGGAGAGATGAAAGTTATACAAATCTTATTATTCTGATAGAATCCAAATCTATCCATTATATCCCAGATAATACAATTATTGATTTGCTTGATAGTCATAATATATCGTTATTGGCCATATATTATTAAAATATTATCCAATTAAAAACTTTTAATTAACTAATGGAGTTCTTAGGTCCAATGGCACATTCAGTAAAAATTTATGATACATGTATTGGTTGTACTCAGTGTGTACGAGCGTGTCCCACAGATGTATTAGAAATGATACCTTGGGAAGGATGTAAAGCTAAGCAAATTGCTTCTGCTCCAAGAACAGAAGACTGCGTAGGTTGTAAGAGATGCGAATCCGCTTGTCCAACGGATTTCTTAAGTGTACGTGTTTATTTATGGCATGAAACAACTCGCAGTATGGGTCTAGCTTACTGACCTCTAAGTACAATAAAAAATAGTTAGATCCATCCCATACATATTTTTCATTCTCCTTTTTATCTTTCACTGATCAAAACCCATACTCAACCCAAGATCTCAAGCATGGGTTTTGATATCGAAAGTCTCTTTTCTTTTCATTATGAGCAATTTACCTTGGTTAACAATAATTGTTATTTTGCCCATATCTGCGGGGTTATTAATTCCATTATTTCCCCATAGAGGGAATAAGATGATACGATGGTATACTCTAGGTATTTGCTTATTAGATCTCCTTTTAATGACCTATACATTCCGTTATCATTATCATTTTGATAATTCATTAATTCAATTGGAAGAGGATTATAACTGGATAGATCTTATTCAGTTTCATTGGAAACTGGGAATTGACGGATTTTCTATTGGACTTATTTCGTTAACGGGATTTATAACTACTTTAGCTACTTTAGCTGCTTGGCCAGTTACTCGAAATCCGCGATTGTTGCATTTCTTGATGTTGGCAATGTACAGTGGCCAATTAGGATTATTTGCTTCTCGAGATATTCTACTTTTTTTTCTCATGTGGGAGTTGGAATTAATTCCCGTTTACCTACTTTTATCCATGTGGGGGGGGAAAAGACGTCTATATTCGGCCACAAAATTTCTTTTGTATACTGCGGGTGGTTCCATTTTTATCTTAATGGGAGCTTTAAGTATGGGTCTCTATGGATCTCATGGACTCACATTCGATTTCGAAATATTAGCTAATAAATCTTATCCCATAACATTAGAAATAGTATTCTATTTAGGGTTTTTGATTGCTTATGCCATAAAATTGCCAATCTTCCCTTTACATACCTGGTTACCAGATACTCATGGGGAAGCACATTATAGTACATGTATGCTTTTGGCCGGAGTTCTATTGAAAATGGGAGGATATGGGTTAATCCGAATCAATATGGAATTGCTGCCTCATGCTCATTCTCTGTTCTCACCATGGTTGATAATAATAGGAGCGGTGCAAATTATCTATGCAGCTCTAACTTCTATGGGTCACCGCAATTTGAAAAGGAGAATAGCCTATTCATCAATATCTCATATGGGTTTTGTAATTATAGGAATTGGTTCCATGACAGATAAAGGTCTCAGTGGATCCATTTTGCAAATGATTTCGCATGGATTAATTGGTGCTGCACTTTTTTTCTTAGCAGGAACAAGTTACGATAGGATACGTACTCTTTTCCTTGACGAAATGGGAGGAATCGCTATACCAATACCTAAATTTTTTACTATGTTCAGTAGCTTTTCAATGGCTTCTCTTGCATTGCCAGGAATGAGTGGTTTTGTAGCAGAATCTATTATATTTTTGGGAATAATTACTAGTAAATATTCTCCGACCTTTCGAATAATTATTACTATAATAGCGGCAGTTGGAATGATATTAACTCCTATCTATTTATTATCTATGTTACGTCGAATGTTCTATGGATATAAGTTTTTGAATGTCCCGAATCCTTATTTGAAGGATTCGGGACCGCGCGAAATTTTTATTTTGATCTGTCTCTTTCTACCAATCATAGGTATTGGTCTTTACCCCGATCTAGTTCTATTTCTATACAATGAAAAGGTCGAAGCTATTTTCTATCGATCTTTCTATGAATCGTAAATTTATTAACTTGCAGAGCTATCTAATAGACCTAATTACTTCTTATCTTTATGAGATATTAAAAGAATTAAAATAGAGAGAATTGCTCTCTAGTTCGAGTTATTTCAAGTAGTGATTTTCTACGATTCTATAATCACCCTCTGAAATAACTTGGACGAACTACCTATTGATCTCACTTCTCAATAACATAGAATGACTGTATTGAATCTATCCTACGTTAATTCATCTCATTTATTGTTCTATGCTAAATCAACCATCCATAGCTATGTAAACCTATTCCTAATAGATTAACCCCCAAATAGCAGATCCAAACTATAAAAAATCCTAGAGAAGCCACAATTGCCGGTTTCTCACCTTGCCAACCCTTGTTAATTCTAGTATGTAGATAAATTGCAAATATGGTCCAAGTAATTAATGCCCAAGTCTCTTTTGGATCCCAGCTCCAATAAGATCCCCAAGCCTCATTGGCCCATACTGCCCCAGAAAGAATACCTATAGTTAAAAGGGAAAATCCTAGACCAATAGCACGATAACTCCAATTATCTAATTGGATAATCAATTTCCATTTACGATAATTGCTAAATGGAAAGCAAAAAGGATCTTTCAAATCCTTTTTTTCTTGGTCGTATAAATACCAATTTTTATTAGGAAGGAAAGATCGTAAAAAGGAATTGTCCGCACTAAGAAGAATCTTTCTATTTATTCGGAACGTAATGATCAAAAAAGCTATTGATGATAGGCATCCACATAAAAGAGTTGCATAGCTGAGCAATATCATACTTACATGCATCATTAACCAATGAGATTGTAAAGCGGGTACTAGCATTGCAGACTGCTGCATTTTATCCGGAAGACCTAAAGTAGCAAAACCATGAGTTAACATAGCACTTGGCGCGGTGATTGCACCTAACCACCAAGCAGCCTGGCCCCGTACTTCTATAACTATATGAATCATGGAAGAAATCCATGAAAGTAACATGAATGACTCATACAAATTACTTAACGGTAAATGTCCCGAATAGAGCGAACGAGTAACTAATACTCCCGTTATACAAATAAACGTCACTATCATGCCCTTTCCTCCCGAACTACTTAGTTCTTCACTTTGATAAACTAAGGTTCCCCAATAAATGAGAGTGACAACAAAAGTCAGAGAAAAAGAAACATGAGCTGATATATGTTCTAGAGTGCTTAATATCATAATAAACCCATTTCTTAATTTGATTTTGAATAGAATCAATGATAAAAAATAAAATCGATTGATATGTCATTAATCATATCGACATAGATCGAACAGTGGTAGTCATTTACTCTATAGGTATTCTATAAGTAATCTATGGGGATTCTATAGGGAAGGGATTGAATCCATGGTATCTTATTACCAATAATGCCGCCACTCGGATTCGAACCGAGATGCTCTAGCACTGCTTCCTAAGAGCAGCGTGTCTACCAATTTCACCATGGCGGCTTGGTATTGTCTAGTCAATATATTAGACTATTTTTCCGAGATTGTCAATGGGAATATGTATAAAAGAGTAATTGTTATCAGCAATGTCCGAATGTCAGTTCGGACATTGAATATTAAATGTTATGTTGGTTGTTTTAACGGAGCATGGCGCAGTTTGGTAGCGTGCCATCTTGGGGTGATGGAGGTCGCAGGTTCAAATCCTGTTGCTCCGAAACGAACGGTAAACAAAATTGTATTTATTTAATAGGTTCTGCCATTGAACAAATATATAACTAAAAAACTAAAAATGATCGCAATGGAATAAGAACAACTAGATTTTGAACATGGAAGAACGAGAAAGGAGAAGGGTTTTATATTTAAAAATGACTTTGTCATCGTAATGATTCATTCGGTCGAAAAATAACAACAATATTGGATAAAAAGAAAAACTAGGATGAATTGAATTAAATATCTTTTATATTCTTATTTGATCAATTGTCTGCACAATTGGACCTTAGAGATTGCGATGTGAATAGGGAGGTCGACATCCCATCCCCATATAAGATCGCAAGAATATAACAGGCTAGCTAATCCTTTTAGCTAAGCTAATGAAATGGGGTTGAATCATTTCATTTGATTACTAATATGTCCCTATGTCTGTCTAAAATGGTCTTGGCATTACATGATTATCACAGTAGAGATACAAAAAATATTAGCTGTGAGTCATCTTAAATAATTTAAGCACTCCTTCCTATCTGACTATAAAGAAAAGAATGAATGATTTCATACTTAATCACGAAGGATGAATCGGTTAATCTGGAACTAAAAACTACAAATGATTTATCATCATTAGAGCATCGCTCCGATGATACATCTAGCAGACCGAAATAAACAAGCGCTTCTATGATTAACCATAGGTTATGTGGTTACTACGTTTCAATCAAGTTTCTTTTCGGCATAGATAGAATGAAATTTTCATAGCTACCAGCTACATATAATGGCAGAGTTGATCCGGGATTATTAAAAAGAACACTGCACTTTTATCTTTTTCCAGTGGGAAAGGAAAAAAGGATGGAGGAATGGTTGATAAACCCCCTATCTTCAAAATTGGTCGAAGAGAACGGCTGTAGTAGAACTAATTTATGACCGTGTCCCTTTTGCCCGACCACCCTTCCAACCAAGTATCTCTACCTCGAGAGAGAAAAAAAGGTTCCCATCGCTGGTTTCCAGAGTCTTAGAGGGTGTAGTATATTTGCTGGTGTTACGCATCCACCAATTCATTGCTGGATCTATATTTTATTTGGATGATCCAGAGGATGAGTCCTCTGCTGTGAAAGAAAAACCCTTGGCTGATCTAGAAAGCGAAAGCTCAGGAAAATGCTTTAAATCACCGTTAACTAAAGAAAAAGCTTTTGCTGCGGCCCGATATGCTTTTCCCTTCCAAATATTGTTACGGATTTTTTTTTTAGATTTAGAGGTACGCTTCTTTGGAACTGCCATAATGAATAATATAAACTAGTTTTAATTCATTTATCTAGTTCGATGTGAAGGACATGTATGTACTTAGTAATACGATATAGTTTTTTCTAAAGGAAAGAAACTTTAATAAAGATCTAACTCCCTCAATTATTTAAAATTGAAATAAGTAATGACTCACCTTCTTTTGGTTAATCCGTTCCCACCTCCCCATATTTTTACAAATGGGTGGAATCTATTACAAATCAAATCCAAATTGTATTTATTGTTCAATGTATTTGCGCCTTGTTGTTCTTCTAGAACACATCTTATAAAGGATCATTTAATCTTTTAAATAGTTCAAGTTAGATATAATATCTAACTAACTCCCGCATTTTTTAAGCGGAGATGTACCGGATTAGTAGTAGGAGATCCACGACAGCAATTAAGTAATACTTAATTGCTGAATACAATTTTATTCTTAATTATGGCCATATGACCCTAAGGAGTGACGGATATAAAAAAAATAAATCAAATTCTTGTTAAGCAAGCTCCATTATAAATTTCATCTGCAGTATAAGAAGTTTTGTAAATTGTATCTTTAGTTAACTAGATTATATGAAATCATTCAAATATAAATGTTGTGTGTACACAACTATCTTTATATATGAGTACCTAGACTGAAAAATAGGAACTAGAGTTCCTTCTTGCCCATCTGACAAATATTTGATTAGTATCAGTATTTGATCGGTTCAAATCTGGTATTTGCATAAAAAAGATGAAAAAAGATCAAAGGAATATGAAATCAATGGGATCCCATCTCATATTCTATCTTCTTCCTGGTTTGCGTGCAACCTCTTCTTTTTTTTTTTTTTTTCTTTTTAGGATCTAGTGGATTGGAAACCAAGAATGTGGAATATTAAAATATTTAGAATAATGATTTGATTTTCTTATGGAATTTCTATATAAATATGCTCGGATCGTGCCTTTCCTTCCGCTTTCAGCTTCTGTACCAATAGGATTAGGATCCTTATTTTTTCCGGGAACAACGAAGAGTCTTCGTCGTACATGGGCTCTTATTAGCATTTTTCTGCTAAGCGTAGCTATGTTTCTTTCTTTCAATCTGTTCTTGCAACAAATTACCGGCGGTCCCATCCATCGATATTTCTGGTCCTGGATCATCAACAAGAAGTTTTCGTTAGAGTTGGGTTACTTGGTTGATCCACTTACTTCTATTATGTTAGTTTTAGTTACAACAGTTGGAACCATGGTTATGATCTACAGTGATCATTATATGTCTCATGACAAAACGTATGTGAGGTTTTTTGCTTATCTCAATTTTTTCAATGCTTCTATGCTGGGACTAGTTATTAGTCCTAATTTAATACAAATATATATTTTTTGGGAATTAGTGGGAATGTGTTCCTATTTATTAATAGGTTTCTGGTTTACGCGACCCAGTGCGGCTAATGCTTGTCAAAAAGCATTTATAACTAACCGTACGGGGGATTTTGGACTCTTGTTAGGAATCTTAGGTTTTTATTGGGTCACGGGTAGTTTCGAATTTCAATATTTGTACGAAAAATTAAATGAATTGATTGCCGTTGATGGGGTTCGTTCATTCTTTGTTACTTCGTGTGCTTTTCTCTTATTTTTAGGTCCAGTAGCCAAATCTGCACAATTCCCACTTCATGTATGGTTACCTGATGCTATGGAAGGACCTACTCCTATTTCAGCTCTTATACATGCCGCTACTATGGTAGCAGCAGGAATTTTTCTTGTAGCTCGATTGTTTCCTCTTTTCAGAGCTCTACCTTTAATAATGAATCTTATCTCTTGGATAGGTGGAATAACAGCTCTATTGGGAGCTACTATGGCTCTCGCTCAAAAAGATCTTAAAAGAGGCTTGGCTTATTCCACTATGTCTCAATTAGGTTATATGATGTTAGCTCTAGGTATAGATTCCTATCAAATCGCTCTGTTCCATTTGATTACACATGCTTATTCTAAGGCATTATTGTTTCTAGGATCTGGATCAGTGATCCATTCCATGGAACCCATTGTTGGATATTGTCCCGATAAAAGTCAGAATATGGCTCTTATGGGTGGTTTGAGGAAATATATGCCAATTACAGGCATTACTTTTCTTTTAGGGACACTTTCTCTTTCTGGTATTCCACCTTTTGCTTGTTTTTGGTCCAAAGACCAAATTCTTAGTGATAGTAAGTTATATTCACCCATTTTCGGGGGGATAACTTGGTTCACAGCAGGGTTAACTGCCTTTTATATGTTTCGTATGTATTTACTTACTTTTGAAGGAGACTTCCGTATAAATTTAGTTAATTTATATAACAACCATATTACATTATATTCAACTTCTATGTGGGGAGAGGAGGAATCCAGGACATTCAGTAGAACGAGAGTGGATTCTATGTCTAATCAAATTACAGGAAAGAATAACTCCTTCGCCAAAGAAACATTTCAAATTTCGAATAAGATGGAAGCCAAAAAGAACAGGGGGTTAGTTGTCACTTATCCTTTCTTCCATAAAGGATATTTTGCATATCCGAAAGAATCGGGCAAGGCAATGCTATTACCTTTAGTTTTTTTAGGAATATTTACTCTGTTTGTTGGATTGATAGGGGTTCCTTTTTTCCGAGGCGGAATGAGTTATGATATATTATCTCAGTGGTTTACTTCATCGATGAACCATTTCGATGAGAACCATCCGGAGAATTGGTCCGAATCTTTCACAGATGCAATCCCCTCAGTTGTTATAGCATTCTCCGGTATATTCATGGCGTATATTCTATATAGACCTATTCACTTCTTATCACAGGATGTACATCCTATTCAGATGAGGAGTATCGCGGACCAATCTATTAAGATTATATATAATTGGTCATATTATCGAGCCTATATAGACCTATATTATGATATAATCTTTACTAGAGGTGTACGAAGATTAGCTGAAACAAGTCATTCATTTGATCAATGGGCAATTGATGGAATTCCAAATGGAGTAGGTATTTTAGGTCTTTTTGTAGGAGAGGGGATGAGATGTCTAGGAGGGGGACGTATATCTTCCTATATATTTGTGTCTTTATTCTGTATATTAATGTCTATATTAATATATTATTATTCATTTTAATAATGAATAATTAACATTCCATCCATATAAGAAATAAATTGATCCATTATCAATTTATCCTCTTGTGTCCATAAGACAATTCTATCTTTTTTATGTCGTTTAGTTCCCTGGACTCATCGATTCTTTAAGAGAATCAATATTGTGAATGAATATTGATTCATTGATTCATTCAATTCATTTACATAGAATTGATATAGAGATAAAAATAAAATTATAAATATTTATCTAAATGCTGAAAAAGGAAAGACAAATAGTGATTGATCTGGCGAAGGGAGCAATGTATAAATTCTATTCACGAATTGCATTGCAGTTCTAAGCGCTACCATGTCTGTTCTATTTAACTTAATAAGAGGTTCGGAAAGATAGGTAAAGAGGGTTAGTTTATTACCTGCTAGCTTTAAGCATAAGAGAAAAGACCAGGGATAGAGAGGTCTTTGGTACCCTTTGGCAGAGTGAGCATACTCAGCTCACTGGCAGATCTGCAGCATCGTATCGATTTATCAATACGCATCTCGGGGGGGGGGGGGAGGACAGTGAAGATGATTGTGTTGGTGGTGGTTGACCACCACCACCCCTTGTCCCGGAAGCTTTCCGGAAGAAAGGGGATTGCTATCATGACATTTTATACCTATAATATAGCCTATAATATACATAGGAAGCTATAATATAGCTTATAATATACATAGGAAGGCGGGGGTGTTCCACGAGTCTTGAACAAATCTTTGATTTAGTTTTCCAGTCGTTCCTTGTTATAGGCGGTTCAAATAACCGAGTATTGAACATATATGAGATATAAACCTTCGTTGTTCCTCAGTAGCTCAGTGGTAGAGCGGTCGGCTGTTAACCGATTGGTCGTAGGTTCAAATCCTATTTGAGGAGAACCTCAAATATAAAAGCTACTCCCCTGTCTTTTGTCTGATTTAGACAGTTGATTTGGAATAAATCTCTATTCGCTCTGACACGTTATGTCAAAACAATTAACTATTGATTAATTAAATTTAATAGTAATTCGAATCCCAGCAATACTGGGATTATCCCGCTGTATATTTGTAATAATCTACACCCAAGGGCTAGTTCCTTTCAACTAGCCCACATTTATGAGCTAAGGCTGGTTATTATACCAGTAGTTTTGTATAGATGCATTCATCCATTCTTTCGAATGATGAAAATTCGAGCAAACAAACATCTTTACTAATACTCCGATGCAAGCCTGGCAACCACTAGGCGGAAGAGTTAAGTTATAGAAGGTCACACACATTTAATTATGTTCGTGTTTAATCTTGTCTCGGACGTACACTATTACTAATAATAACGCCATGTACTAACCCTTGTTAGTGAAAGTTCCAAAGCTTCGCGTCCGCTATACTGATTATAATCTCCT